TGATTTTCAAATCTTTTCTACTTAGTAGTCTAAGTTTCTCGATGAGGATAATTAATTCGGTCGTTGTGGTCGGACTCTATTATGGATTTCTGACCACATTCTCCATAGGTCCCTCTTAGATCTTCTTTCTCCAATCTTGGATTAGGGAAGAAGGAGATATTCGCGACTACTGGCGGTTTCATTATGGGGCAGCTCATGATCTTCATATCGATCTATTATCCACCTCTGCATCTATTCTTTCTTAGCTAAACGGGTGGAAGATCCATCCAATTTGGTTATATCATGGACTCGAAAAACGGATCTGAATGTGACTGAAATGCACGATCTTCACAGGTATCACTTTTCACGATACCTAAAAGATGGAATAGCGATTTTCGAAGCATTTCCTATAAGAGAATGGTTTCCATTACTTTGAGAAATGGATTCTATATCAAACTATAGCTATTGCATTAAAGAAGAAAAGAAACTAATAGAAGTCGAAGACGCGGAATGGTAGTGAATAGAGAGAAAGATTCTTCTGATTTTCTTGTTCCTGAAAATATTCTATCTATCTCCTAGACGCCGTAGATAATTGAGAATTTTCATGTCTTTCAATTCTCGTACTCGTAATTGGAAAGTTACGGAAGGAGATCCATCATTTTGCAATGAAAACAACATAAAAAACTCTGGACAATTTCGAAATCAGGCCAAGCGTCTTAATACATATGCAAAAAAATTCATTATTGGCCCACCATTGCTTAGAAGATTTAGCTTGTATGAATCGCTATTGGTTTGATACGAATAATGGCAGTCGTTTCAGTATGTTAAGGATACAGATGTATCCACAATTCATTTAGAGTTACTTAATAGCCTATTTCTTATACCATATTTCTATCCCGTGAAATTCTCGAGCCGAAAGATGGATGCATATCCTGTGTTTCATTTTGCTAAACGATATCAATTAAATGGTGTATCAATAAATTGGATATAGCAATAAATAAATCAGCAAAATTCTTTTATTTTAGATAGAAGAAATGTTTCTTCTATCTAAAATAAAAGAATGTACCCTTCTATCCAAATCCAATTTGGATCGATAAAATAAATCCAAATTCCAGTAGTAGATGAATAATTGCAAATTTTTGTGTGTACGAGATTAGAATAACTTCAAAATAACTGACATAATTTTTGATTTTTATTTTTCCTGATCAGAAAAATACATGAAAAAGAAAGGAGGTAGAAAAATTTTTGGATTTATGGTTAAAGAAGAAAAAGAAGAAAACAGGGGTTCTGTTGAATTTCAAGTATTCAGTTTCACCAATAAGATACGGAGACTTGCTTCACATTTGGAATTACACAAAAAAGATTTTTCATCGGAAAGAGGTCTACGAAGACTTTTGGGAAAACGTCAACGTTTTCTAGCTTATTTGGCAAAGAAAAATAGAGTACGTTATAAGAAATTAATCAGTCAGTTGGATATTCGGGAGAAGTAATTTAATCGTTCGAATTTTTTTCTTATTTTATTAGTAGTCTTATAGTAGTCTTAGATTTTGCATTTTGATGAGCCTCGTTTTGAGGAATTCATGGAATAATGAATTAAGGAAGAAAGGATATGAGTCTACCGCTTACAAGAAAAGATCTCATGATAGTCAATATGGGCCCTCACCACCCATCAATGCATGGTGTTCTTCGACTGATCGTTACTCTCGATGGTGAAGATGTTATTGATTGTGAACCCATATTAGGCTATTTACACAGAGGAATGGAAAAAATCGCGGAAAACCGAACTATTATACAATACTTACCTTATGTAACACGGTGGGATTATTTAGCTACTATGTTTACAGAAGCAATAACGGTAAATGCACCAGAATTCCTCGAGAATATTCAAGTACCCCAAAGAGCCAGCTATATTAGGGTAATTATGTTAGAGTTGAGCCGTATAGCTTCTCACTTGTTATGGCTTGGACCTTTTATGGCGGATCTCGGCGCACAGACTCCTTTTTTCTATATTTTTAGAGAGAGAGAATTGATATACGATCTATTTGAAGCTGCTACAGGTATGCGAATGATGCATAATTACTTTCGCATCGGAGGAGTAGCTGCCGATCTACCTTATGGATGGATCGATAAATGTTTAGATTTCTGTGATTATTTTTTACGAGGAGTTGTTGAATATCAACAACTTATTACACAGAATCCCATTTTTTTAGAACGAGTTGAAGGAGTCGGTTTTATTAGCGGAGAAGAAGCAGTAAATTGGGGCTTATCGGGGCCAATGTTACGAGCTTCTGGAATACAGTGGGATCTTCGTAAAGTCGATCCTTATGAGTCTTACAACCAATTTGATTGGAAAGTCCAATGGCAAAAAGAAGGGGATTCATTAGCTCGCTATTTAGTACGAATGGGTGAAATGAGGGAATCTATCAAAATTATTCAACAGGCTGTAGAGAAAATTCCTGGGGGTCCTTATGAGAATTTAGAAGTCCGACGCTTTAAGAAAGCAAAGAATTCCGAATGGAATGATTTTGAATATCGATTTCTTGGTAAAAAACCTTCGCCCAATTTTGAATTGTCAAAGCAAGAGCTTTATGTAAGAGTGGAAGCTCCAAAAGGTGAATTAGGAATTTATCTGGTAGGAGATAATAGTCTTTTCCCCTGGAGATGGAAAATTCGTCCACCCGGTTTTATTAATTTGCAAATTCTTCCTCAACTAGTTAAAAAAATGAAATTGGCTGATATCATGACGATATTAGGTAGTATAGATATCATTATGGGGGAAGTTGATCGTTGAAATGATAATAGATAGGGTAGAGGTAGAAACTATCAATTCTTTTTCGAAATCGGAATTATTAAAAGAAGTCTATGGACTGATATGGATTCTACCCATTTTGACCCTCTTACTGGGAATCACAATAGAAGTACTTGTAATTGTGTGGTTAGAAAGAGAAATATCCGCATCGATACAACAACGTATTGGTCCTGAATATGCGGGCCCCCTGGGACTGCTTCAAGCTATAGCCGATGGAACTAAGCTCCTTTTTAAGGAAGATATCTTGCCATCCCGAGGAGATATTCCTTTATTTAGCATTGGACCTTCTATAGCAGTCATATCAATTTTATTAAGTTTTTTAGTTATCCCTTTGGGATATCGTTTTGTTTTAGCCGATCTTAGTATTGGTGTTTTTTTATGGATTGCCATTTCAAGTATTGCTCCTATTGGTCTTCTTATGGCAGGATATAGCTCAAATAATAAATATTCTTTTTCAGGCGGTCTACGAGCTGCTGCTCAATCCATTAGTTATGAAATACCATTAACTTTTTGTGTGCTAGCAATATCTCTACGTGTGATTCGTTAAAATAGGATCTTTTTCCTCTAAAACCCATTGAATATTTATCTTCCTTTTCTTATTTTGTATTTGGGTTGGTAAGTTAAACTAGATAGCTATATGAGTGAAACAAAACAGCTTATTAATTTGTAGTAAAAAGAAAAAATCTCATTTCCTACGTACAAGAAAAAAATTGAAGTAAACATAAGTAGTATAAACTCTTTACCCCAAGGTTGAGATTTTTTGATTAGTCATCATATCTTGAAGCGGGCAAGAATAAAGGATTCGCGATATGGAATTCCATTACTAGAATATTCCTAGTTATTACTATAACTTATAATCATAAGAGGAATCCATCAAAAGTTAGTGAGGGGTTAGGAACACTAAAGTACATAAAGGATTAGTAATGAGAGAATCTAAGGCATTAGAGATTTTTCCTCATAAAAGGAATCATAATAAGGACTTGAAATTGGTGGAAATGATCAAGTAGTACTTTCTTTGGATTCCGATCCAGAGTATGTTCCCATTCACTTGTTAAGGAAATGGCTATCAAGAACGAATTAACCCTTTATTCCTTTTTTCTTTTTAAGTACCCCTCCAGGGAAAGAAGAATAGGACAAAAGATATGGAATGCAATACAAAAAAAAGATCTTTATTTACTTTTTCCTTCCTCTATTCATATTCATATAGAATTCCTCATGAACTAATGCCCAATTCTTTTCGTTTATTAATTGCTATAACGAGTGTTTTATTCCAAGATTAAGTTATTGCTGAACAAAGAAAAATTCTCATTATATTATAAAGGACGAGATCAATTCGGAAGCGCTTTTTCTTATTTTAGCAGACGGAATTCCTTTGGTCTAATTTAGGACTTTCCAATCGATTTTATCTTACCTAATTCTATCTATGCTAGGGGGATAATACCGAAACGAAACAAGCCTTTCTTTTTTTTTCCGATCATAGAGAAGCCGTATGAAGCTAAGGTTTCATGTACGGTTTTGGAATAGCGGTGGGAACTGTGATGTTATCATCGACTATGATTATCTAACAGTTCAAGTACAGTTGATATAGTTGAAGCACAGTCAAAATATGGTTTTTTTGGATGGAATCTTTGGCGCCAGCCTATAGGTTTTCTGGTTTTTCTAATTTCTTCTTTGGCAGAATGCGAAAGATTACCCTTTGATTTACCAGAAGCAGAGGAAGAATTAGTAGCAGGTTATCAAACCGAGTATTCCGGTATCAAATATGGTTTATTTTATCTTGTTTCTTACCTAAATTTATTAGTTTCCTCTTTATTTGTAACAGTTCTCTACTTAGGCGGGTGGAATTTCTCTATTCCCTATATATCCTTTTTTGGATTTTTCCAAATGAATAAAATGGTTGGAATTTTGGAAATGACAATGGGTATCTTTATTACATTAACTAAAGCTTATTTATTTCTCTTCATTTCTATCACAATAAGATGGACTTTACCCAGGATGAGAATGGATCAGTTATTAAATCTTGGATGGAAATTTCTTTTACCTATTTCCCTGGGCAATCTCTTATTAACAACTTCTTCCCAACTTGTTTCACTATAAATAAGATAATACAATAATAGTAAGAATATTTTCAACACAAAAATTCTCTCAAACAAGAGAAAGAAACATACCCTTTTCGTAGATATTTAGAATATGTTCCCTATGGTAACTGGGTTCATGAGTTATGGTCAACAAACAATACGCGCTGCAAGGTACATTGGTCAAAGTTTCATAATTACCTTATCCCACACAAATCGTTTACCTATAACGATTCACTACCCTTATGAAAAATCAATTACATCGGAACGTTTCCGGGGGCGAATCCACTTTGAATTTGATAAATGTATTGCTTGTGAAGTATGTGTTCGCGTATGCCCGATAGATCTACCCCTTGTAGATTGGAGATTTGAAAAGGATATTAAAAGGAAACAATTGCTTAATTATAGTATTGATTTCGGGGTTTGTATATTTTGTGGTAATTGTGTTGAGTACTGTCCGACAAGCTGTTTATCAATGACTGAAGAATATGAACTTTCCACTTATGATCGTCATGAATTGAATTACAATCAAATTGCTTTGAGTCGGTTACCAATCTCCATAATGGGAGATTACACAATTCAAACAATTAGGAATTCGACTCAAAGTAAAATAGACGAAGAAAAATCTTTGAATTCAAGAACGATTACTAATTACTAGGATTTTTCTTTTTTTGTTAGAAAAATCCAATAGTTCTTTACTAAAAAGAAAAACGAATAACTACTGCTTATTGCAAATTATTCCTGATTTAAAATGAGAGTAGATTTTCGTGATGTGATTTTTAACTATACAATTTATATACAAAAAAATATCCTAATCCCTTTTTCCTTCCTTGAATCTTTTAGTTTTAGTCAGTTCATGAAAAATTTTATACTATTAATTTCTTCTTATCCATAATGGATTTACCTGGACCAATACATGAGATTCTTGTGCTATTTGGGGAATTTGTTCTTCTACTAGGGGGTATAGGAGTAGTATTACTTACCAACCCAATTTATTCTGCCTTTTCGCTGGGATTAGTTCTTGTTTGTATATCCTTATTCTATATTTTATTGAATTCCTACTTTGTAGCTGTCGCACAACTTCTTATTTATGTGGGAGCCATAAATGTCTTGATCATATTTTCCGTAATGTTCGTAAATGGTTCAGAATGGTCTAAAAATAAGAATTATTGGACTATTGGAGATGGGTTCACTTCACTCGTTTGTATAACTATTCTTTTTTCACTAATGACTACTATCCTAGATACGTCATGGTATGGAATTCTTTGGACTACAAGATCGAACCAAATAGTAGAACAGGGTCTCATAAATAACGTTCAACAAATTGGGATTCATTTAGCAACTGATTTTTATCTTCCGTTTGAACTCATTTCCATAATTCTTCTAGTTTCTTTAATAGGTGCAATTACTATGGCTCGGCAATAAGAAATACTTAGAATGAGTCAAAATTCTTAGAATTTAAAATCTAAAATAAATAACTAAAGAATCACAATTTTGATTTAGTAAAACCCATCTACTGCCAACAAATACCTTCTTTTCTCTTTTGTTGTGTAATTGTTCTATTCTAATTAATAGAATCGGTTCAATTCTTGCCCTCACATTGAAATGAATCGAGATTGATAAGGAGTTAGTTAATGATGTGTGAGCATGTACTTTTTTTGAGTGTCTATTTATTTTCGATTGGTATCTATGGATTGATCACAAGCCGAAACCTGGTTAGAGCTCTAATATGTCTTGAACTTATACTGAATTCAATTAATCTAAATCTCGTAACATTTTCTGATCTATTTGATAGTCGCCAATTAAAAGGAGACATTTTCGCAATTTTTGTTATAGCCCTTGCAGCTGCTGAAGCAGCTATTGGACTATCCATTCTTTCTTCCATCCATCGTAACAGGAAATCCACTCGTATCAATCAATCTAATTTTTTGAATAATTAGACTTTTGAATAATTAGGCATAGAATCCTCTAAACAAATAAACAAAGGCGCGCATATAATATAATAAGAATATCAAATTAAAATATTAAGATGAATAGAAATCGAATACTATTTTCTTATTATTTTTCTTATTATTTTAATATTTTAGAATATCTATTTTTTGAGTAGGTTATTGCATATTATTCTTTTTTACTTATTGAATTTTTGCAAATCATTGATATTGCAATTTGAATATTGCAATAATTTATATTGAAAAGACGATAGCCAATTTATTGGCTAATTCGAATTAGTATGTACAATTCGTATAATTATGATTGTTGAAGCCAAAAATTAAAGTCTCTTGGCTCTTTTCACGCCTTCTCACAAACGGATTAAAAAATATATTGCATTATTTATTTGTTGAAGTTTGGATAAACCATTGCTTCGTCTGGTGTCTACAATACATATGACTCATATAGTTGTAATTTTATTTTTACCAGATCGAAAATTTTAATGTTGAAAAGGAAAATTTATAGATTCAATGTCACATTCCGTAAAAATTTATGATACATGTATAGGATGCACTCAATGTGTACGAGCTTGTCCAACAGATGTATTAGAAATGATACCCTGGGATGGCTGTAAAGCCAAGCAAATTGCTTCTGCGCCGAGAACCGAAGATTGTGTGGGTTGTAAGAGATGCGAATCCGCCTGCCCAACAGATTTTTTAAGTGTCCGCGTTTATTTAGGGCCTGAAACAACCCGTAGTATGGCTCTATCTTATTGATACGTTACAAAAAACTCCACTTGAATCGTCTGATTCCTCTTTACCGAAGAAGCCTGTGCTCGAAATAAGCGAGCACGGGCTTTTCTGGTCAAAACGTATCTTGTCTTTATCACTTTATCATGAGTTATTTTCCTTGGTTAACAATACTTGTTGTTTTGCCGATATTTGCAGGTTCATTAATTTTCTTTTTACCTCATAGGGGAAACAAAATCGTTAGGTGGTATACTATATCTATTTGTTTATTAGAATTCCTTCTAATGACTTATGCATTCTGTTATCATTTCCAATTGGAGGATCCCTTAATCCAATTAAAGGAGGATTCTAAATGGATAGATGTCTTTGATTTCCACTGGAGATTGGGAATCGATGGACTTTCATTAGGATCTATTTTATTGACAGGATTTATCACTACTTTAGCTACTTTAGCAGCTTGGCCGATTACCCGGAATTCGCGATTATTCTATTTCCTAATGCTAGCAATGTATAGTGGTCAAATAGGATTATTTTCTTCGCGAGACCTTTTACTTTTTTTTATCATGTGGGAGTTAGAATTAATTCCTGTTTACTTACTTTTATCCATGTGGGGAGGAAAGAGGCGTCTGTATTCAGCTACAAAGTTTATTTTGTATACTGCAGGCGGTTCTATTTTTTTCTTAATTGGAGTTCTAGGTATGGGCTTATATGGCTCCAACGAACCAAGATTAGATTTGGAAAGATTAATTAATCGATCATACCCTGCAACATTGGAAATACTATTTTATTTTGGTTTCCTTATTGCTTATGCTGTCAAATTGCCGATTATACCCCTACATACGTGGTTACCAGATACCCATGGGGAAGCGCATTACAGTACATGTATGCTTTTAGCGGGAATCCTATTAAAGATGGGAGCGTACGGATTGATTCGGATCAATATGGAATTGTTACCTCATGCTCATTATCTATTTTCTCCCTGGTTGGTAATAATAGGAGCGATGCAAATAATCTATGCAGCTTCAACTTCTCTTGGTCAACGAAATTTCAAAAAAAGAATAGCCTATTCCTCCGTATCTCACATGGGTTTCATAATTATAGGAATTGGTTCCATAACCAACATTGGACTCAATGGAGCTATTTTACAAATACTATCCCATGGATTTATTGGTGCTACACTTTTTTTCTTGGCGGGAACGGCTTGTGATAGAATACGTCTTGTTTATCTCGAAGAATTGGGGGGGATATCTATCCCAATGCCGAAAATTTTTACCATGTTTAGTAGCTTTTCAATGGCTTCTCTTGCCTTACCAGGAATGAGCGGTTTTGTTGCAGAATTAGTAGTATTTTTTGGACTAATTACTAGTCCAAAATTTCTGTTAATGCCAAAAATGCTAATTACTTTTGTAATGGCAATTGGAATGATATTAACTCCTATTTATTTATTATCTATGTTACGCCAGATGTTCTATGGATACAAGCTATTTCATGTTCCAAACGAAAATTTTGTGGATTCTGGACCGCGAGAACTCTTTCTTTTAATCTGTATCTTTTTACCAGTAATAGGAATTGGTATTTATCCAGATTTTGTTCTCTCGCTATCCGTTGACAGGGTAGAGGCTCTCTTATCCAATTATTATCCTAAATAGGATTTTTTTTAACTATTCCGCTCTATATTCCATAGTGGAAAAACCCAATAATTCAGAAAAAAGTAAAAAAGTCTAAGTCTAATTAGACCTATCTCGAATTTTTGAGAACCCTTTGAGAAGGCGTTCAAGGGGTTCTCAAATCAAACAAAAATGGAAAAACTTTCATTTCAGGAAGGTTTTATGTTATGTAATCATTTAGATGGTAATGTAAATGAACCATAACTATGTAAACCTATTCCTAATAGATTGATACCAAAGTAGCAGATCCAAATTATAAGAAATCCTATCGAAGCTACAAGTGCGGAATTCGTACCATTCCAATTTGGATTTGTTCTACTATGTAAATAAATTGCGAATATGGTCCAAGTAATAAATGCCCAAGTTTCCTTAGGATCCCAATTCCAATAGGATCCCCACGCCTCATTAGCCCATACTGCTCCACAAAGAATACCTATGGTTAAAAGGGTAAACCCTAGACTAATGACACGATAACTCCAAGAATCCAAACGCTCAGTTAATTGATATTTGTAATAGTTTGGAAATGAAGGAAAAGAGGTGTTTTTTAAAGCACTTTTTTTTGCATAGAAATATTCAATCTCACTAAACTCACTAAAGAAAAATGTGTTAAATAAAACAATTTTTTTCTTTTTAGAAAAGAAATCGAAATTCTTTTGAAATTTAATGATTAGAAGAGCGGCGGATAATAAGGATCCGCACAAAAGAGTTGCATAGCTTAGTAACATCATACTGACATGCATCATTAACCACTGAGATTGTAGAGCAGGTACTAGTATTGTGGATTGATGCATTTCAGTTAAAAGACCCGACGTGGCAAAGCCTTGCGTTAAAATAGTACTTGGCATAGTTATTGTGCTTAAATCATTTTTAGATTTCTGTATCTTAGGAATTGTATGAAGAATATAAAGAGCCCAAGAAAGGAAGATCAATGACTCATATAAATTACTTAATGGAAAATGTCCCGAAGAAGCCCAACGAGAAACTAGGAATCCTGTTATAGATAAAAAAGTTGCTATCATTCCTTTTTCTGACGAATCACGTAATCCCTCAAGTTCACGAACTAATAAGGTTATCAAATGAATCGTAATCACAATTGAAATGGTTGAGAAAGAGATATGAGTTAGTATATGTTCTAAAGTTACAAATAGCATAAGGAGAATGTCCCATTACAAAATTGGAAATTTCGAAGTGAATCCATTTTCTAATCTATTGTATTCTTTTTCGAGAATGCCGCCACTCGGACTCGAACCGAGATGCTTGAGCACTGCTTCCTAAGAGCAGCGTGTCTACCAATTTCACCATGGCGGCTAACTTGAAATAATAGGGAACTTAAAAGAATAATAGTTATTTTCTGGCAAATCGTCGAGATTGGGAGAGTCCATAGAATTTAGGAACATTAGAATCTTCATTAAAATAGACTTCGTTTAGTAGTATCGTTGCGGATTTTTTTAACAAAGCTTGAAAGAGTTCCAACTTTTTTTCTCAGTTGCAGAACTCATTTTTTTCTAATTAGTTTCTCATTGAAATTTCAAAGAATCTTTCAATGCAATGGACAAAATCCAAAAAGCCTTTTCTATCTATCCATTAGAATTTCTATAATTTCATCATTAAATACAAAAAATTTTGGATTTTAGCGAAATTTCTAGAATGAAAGCCTTTATGCTCTTATTAATATGGCTTACCAAGCCTAAACCCATTTATTTGGGGATTTTGGATAAGATAGGTAGAAGTTGTAAGTCCTATTGTAAGAATACTCTACTTTTCATAATAGAATCCTCATAATAAAATATGAGGATTCTATTATGAAAAGTTCGTTGATAGGAAAAGAATACTTAGCACACAGTATAACAAAAACCTTTGTTCTATATATCAGAGGGGTTAGTTCTAAGAATATTGTACCGAGGAATTCGACATATAAAAGTACATTCATTAATTAATCCGAATTATTCATATTAAATAATTCGAATTTCTTTAGGATAGGTCAATTCAGATTATTCCAAAACCAGATTATTAGTTTGTTTGTTGCCCAGAAAAACCCTTTGGTTTTGGATGCTCGCTGCCGCTGGAAAATGATCTTGATTTTGCTAAAGAATAAGATTGTACTATGGAAAAATAAGTCTTTTTCTTCCAAAGATTTTTACGAATACGCTTTTTTGACATCGAAGTACGTTTTTTTGGAACTGCCATTTAAAAAGGAGATTGCTTTTTTCTAGTTCTATGTGAAAGACATCTATTGTCGCAAATTAATCCTTCCTTCTGCTTTTTCTTAGTATTTATACTTAGATACTGAACTGAAATTCTGAATTCTTTTTTACTTCATTTTCTCTAATGCGGATAAGACAAGAATTTTTTAGCATATTTTTCATATATATTTTAGATTTTGTTTTAATAATATAGAATATATACAAAGGTTTTCTATTTAAATCAATTTATATACCAAGTATACTCCATATATAGGTATATGGTACGAGGATCTAGCCCCAAGATGGGGGGATAAAAGGAAGGGAAAATGCAAATATCAACAAATATCAAATAGTTAATTAAGTTCAGAATGGTATTCCATAATGGAATTCCATTCAAAACAAAAAAAGTTAGTTTCTTAAACAAGACATTCTAAAACTTAGGTAATTCTGGTCATTAGGATTTCAGTTCTCTATGAAGTGAGGAATATTCGAAAATTTCCTATAAACATAGGTTTTCATTGGAATTCAATCAATCAGTTACGAAACATAAGAGTTGCTTCATCTTCATTTTAATCGAAAGAAATAGAAAAATGAATAGAAAGTAAAATGATTCAATCCTTTTTTATATTTATATTTTATTTTTTATATTTTTTATATTTATTTTTTATATTTTAATAAATATCCTTCTTTAGATAATAACTAGGTAACAAAGTTATTTCATTAACTTTTTTAATTTAACCAAGTAAACCCATTCTTAATTTTTGATTATTTTAATGAGATAAATTTTGAAAAATTAAGAATTCTATTATTTTTATTTTGTCTTATTCTTCTTTTTTTTTTTATTCTTTCAGAAAGAGAGAAGAATTGGTTTGGTGAATCGGAAACAATTTTATTTTATAGAAAAATTGAAGTAAAAATTTCAATTTCTTTTCTTATGGAACATACATATCAATATGCATGGGTAATCCCTCTTCTCCCACTTCCAGTTATTATGTCAATGGGGTTTGGACTTATTCTTATTCCGACGGCGACAAAAAATCTTCGTCGCATATGGGCTTTTCCTAGTGTTTTATTCTTAAGTATAGCTATGGTATTCTCTGTTTACCTATCTATTCAACAAATAAACGGAAGTTCTATCTATCAATATCTATGGTCTTGGACCGTCAATAATGATTTTTCCTTAGAATTTGGATATTTGATCGACCCGCTTACTTCTATTATGTTAATACTAATTACTACTGTAGGAATCCTCGTTCTTATTTATAGTGACGATTATATGTCTCACGATGAAGGATATTTGAGATTTTTTGTTTATATAAGTTTTTTCAATACTTCCATGTTGGGATTGGTTACTAGTTCTAATTTGATACAAATTTATTTTTTCTGGGAACTTGTGGGAATGTGCTCCTATTTATTGATAGGCTTTTGGTTTACACGGCCAATTGCAGCGAGTGCTTGTCAAAAAGCTTTTGTAACTAATCGTGTAGGGGATTTTGGTCTGTTATTAGGAATTTTAGGTTTTTTTTGGATAACAGGCAGTTTAGAGTTTCGGGATTTGTTTAAAATAGCTAATAACTGGATTCCTAACAATGGTATTAATTCCTTACTTACTACTTTATGTGCTTTTTTATTATTCCTTGGTGCAGTTGCGAAATCCGCACAATTCCCTCTTCACGTATGGTTACCCGATGCTATGGAAGGACCCACTCCCATTTCGGCTCTTATACACGCAGCAACTATGGTTGCTGCGGGGATTTTTCTTCTAGCTCGACTTTTTCCTATTTTCATATCCCTACCTTTAATAATGAGTTTTATTTCTTTAGTAGGTACAATAACACTCTTCTTAGGAGCTACTTTAGCTCTTGCTCAGAGAGATATTAAAAGAAGCTTAGCCTATTCTACAATGTCTCAATTGGGTTATATGATGTTAGCTCTAGGTATAGGTTCTTATCAAGCCGCTTTATTCCATTTGATCACTCATGCTTATTCGAAAGCTTTATTGTTCTTGGGATCCGGATCCGTTATTCATTCAATGGAACCTCTTGTTGGATATTCACCAGATAAAAGTCAGAATATGGTTCTTATGGGTGGTTTAAGAAAATACGTTCCAATTACAAGAACCACCTTTTTATGGGGTACGCTTTCTCTTTGTGGCATTCCACCTCTTGCTTGCTTCTGGTCCAAAGATGAAATCCTTAGTAATAGTTGGTTGTATTCACCCTTTTTTGGAATAATAGCCTCTTTTACTGCAGGATTAACTGCGTTTTATATGTTTCGGATATATTTACTTACTTTTGATGGGTACCTGCGTGTTCGTTTTCAAAATTACAGTAACACTAAAGAGGGTTTGTTGTATTCAATATCCTTATGGGGAAAAAGGATACCTAAAGGAGTGAATAGAGATTTCTTTTTATCAACAACAAAGAGTGGAGTTTCTTTTTTTTCACAAAATATATCCAAAATTCATGGTAATACAAGAAATAGGATAGGGTCCTTTAGTATTTCCTTTGGGGCTAAAAACACTTTTGTCTATCCTCATGAAACGGGAAATACTATGCTATTCCCTCTTTTTATATTACTGCTTCTTACTTTGTTCATTGGATCCATAGGAATCCATTTTGATAATGGAGTAATGGATAATGAAATAGCGGAGTTAACCATATTATCAAAGTGGTTAACTCCCTCAATAAATTTTTTCCAGGAAAGTTCTAATTCTTCTATAAATTCATATGAATTTCTCACTAATGCAATTTCTTCTGTAAGTCTCGCTATGTTTGGTCTATTCATAGCATATATCTTCTATGGATCTGCTTATTCCTTTTTTCAGAATTTAGATTTAATAAATTCTCTTGTAAAAAAGAGTCCGAAAAAGTTTTTTTTGGATCAAGTAAAAAAAAAGATATACAGTTGGTCATATAATCGTGGTTATATAGATATTTTCTATACTAGGTCCTTTACCTTGGGTATAAGAGGATTAACCGAACTAACGCAGTTTTTTGATAAGGGTGTCATTGATGGAATTACTAATGGAGTAGGTCTTGCTGGTTTTTGTATAGGAGAAGAAATTAAATATGTAGGGGGAGGGCGAATATCGTCTTATTTATTCTTTTTTTTATGTTATGTATCTGTGTTTTCTTCTTTTTCTTCTTTAACCATAAATCCAAAAATTTTTCTACCTCCTTTCTTTTTCATGTATTTTTCTGATCAGGAAAAATAAAAATCAAAAATTATGTCAGTTATTTTGAAGTTATTCTAATCTCGTACACACAAAAATTTGCAATTATTCATCTACTACTGGAATTTGGATTTATTTTATCGATCCAAATTGGATTTGGATAGAAGGGTACATTCTTTTATTTTAGATAGAAGAAACATTTCTTCTATCTAAAATAAAAGAATTTTGCTGATTTATTTATTGCTATATCCAATTTATTGATACACCATTTAATTGATATCGTTTAGCAAAATGAAACACAGGATATGCATCCATCTTTCGGCTCGAGAATTTCACGGGATAGAAATATGGTATAAGAAATAGGCTATTAAGTAACTCTAAATGAATTGTGGATACATCTGTATCCTTAACATACTGAAACGACTGCCATTATT